CTTTCTGTCTGAAACCCTGGCACAGATCTAAACTAAGATCCTCTCATAGAGATTTAATGAAAAAGAAAAGACAAAAAGATGATTTTTGTTTTTTAACAGTTTGGGGAATGGAAACTGAACTTCCTTTTGGTTCTCCCAGAAAACAATCTTCCTTTTTTGAACCCATTTTTAAGGAACTGGAAACAAAAATTGTAAAATTCAAAAGGGCATATTTTCTAGCTCTAAAAGTTTTAAAAGGAAAAACAAAATTATTTCTAACAGTTTCAAAAGAAACAAAAAAATGGATTATTGAAAGTTTTTTATTTCTAAAAAGAATAATAAAAGAACTTTCCAAATTAAATCCAATTATATTATTTAGATTAAGAGAAGTATATGAATCGAATGAAACTAAAAACGAAAAAGATTATATAATCAGCAATCAGATAATTCATGAATCCTTTAGTCAAATTCAATCTCCAAATTGGACAAATTCTTCACTGACAGAAAAAAAAAAGAAGGATATGGCTGATAGAACAAGCACAATCCGAAATCAAATAAAAAGAATTACAAAAGAGAAAAAAAAAATAAACCCAACCCCAGGAATATATATTAGTCGTAACAAAAGAAGTTATAATACTAAAAGATTAGAATTACCAAAAAATATTTGGCAAATATTAAAAAGAAGAAATGCTCGATTAATCTCTAAATTAGATTCTTTTATAAAAATTTTCATTGAAAGAATATACATAGATATTTTTTTATTTATTATTAATATTCCCAGACTCAATACACAACTTTTTATTCAATCAATAAAAAAAATTATGGAGAATTCCATTAATGAAGCAAATCAAGAAAGAATTAATAAAAAAAATCAAAATACAATTTACTTTATTTCGACTATAAAAAAATCAATTGATACTATTAGCAATAAGATAAATTCACATATTTTTTGTGACTTATCCTACTTGTCACAAGCATATGTATTTTACAAATTATCACAAATTCAAGTTATTGACTTGTATAAATTAAGATCTGTTTTTCACTATCCCGGAACGTCGTTTTTTCTTAAGACTGAAATAAAACATTCTTTTGAAAGACAAGGAATAATTCATTCTGAATTAAGTCTTAATAAACTTCCGAATTATGGAATGGATCAATGGAAAAGTTGGTTAAAAGGACATTATCAATATGATTTACCCCAGATTAGATGGTCTAAATTAATATCAGAAAAATTGAGAAATAGAGTTAATCAACATCATATGGCTCAAAATCCAAATTTCAAATGGAATTCATATGAAAAGGACCAATTAATTCATTACAAAAAACAAAAGGATTCTGAAGTATATTCATTATTGAATCAAAAAGAGAATTTTCAAAAAAACTCTAGATATGATCTTTTATCATATAAATATATTAATTATGAAAATAGGAGAGATTCATCTATTTATGAATCACCCTTTCAAGTACAAGTAAATAAGAACAAAAATTTTTCTTATAATTCCAACACACATAAACAAAGCCCTTTTGATATGTTGGGGAGTATCCCTAACAACTATTATCTGGGAAAAGGTGATATTAGATATATGGAAAAAAATTCCAATAGAAAATATTTTGATTGGAAAATTATCAATTTTTATCTTAGAAAAAAAGTCGATATTGAGGCCTGGATCAAGATTGATACCAAGAGTAATCAAAATACTAAGATTGGTACTAACAATTATCAAATAATTGAGAAAATTGATAAAAAAGGCCTTTTTTATCTTACGCTTCCGCAAAATCCAAAAAGAAATTACCCAAGTTCCAAAAAAAATTTTTTGGATTGGATGGGAATGAATGAAGAAATACTAAATCATCCCATCTCGAGTCTGGAACTTTGGTTCTTTCCAGAATTTGTACTACTTTATAATCTATATAAAATGAAACCGTGGGTTATACCAAGCAAAGTACTTCTTTTCAATTTGAATCTAAATGAAAATGTTATTAGTGAAAATAAAAACATCGATGGAAAGCAAAAGGGGGAATGTGTTATACCATCGAATAAAAAAATAAAGAATCAAAATCGAAATAAAAAAGAAAAAGAATCCGCTGCAGGCCGAGAAGATCTTAGATCAGATACACAAAAACAAAGCAATCTTGGATCCGTTCCCTCAACAAACCAAGAAAAAGATAGTGAAGAAGATTATGCAGTATCAAAGATAAAAAAAGGTAAAAATAAAAAACAATACAAAAGTAAGACGGAAGCAGAACTGGATTTCTTCTTGAAACGTTATTTACTTTTTCAATTGAGATGGGGCGATACTTTGAATCAACGAATGATCAATAATGTCAAAATATATTGTCTCCTGCTTAGACTGATAAATCCAACAAAAATTACTATATCCTCGATTCAAAGGAGAGAAATGAGTTTGGATATAATGATGATTCAAAAGAATTTAAGTCTTGCAGAATTAATCAAAAGGGGAGTATTGGTTATCGAACCCGCCCGTCTGTCTGTAAAAAATGATGGACAATTTATTATGTATCAAACCTTAGGTATTTCATTGGTTCATAAGAGTAAGCACCAAACTAATCAAGGATACCGAGAACAAGCATATGTTGATAAGAATCATTTGGATTTACTTATTCCTGAAACTATTTTATCGCCTAGACGCCGTAGAGAGTTGAGAATTTTAATTTGTTTCAATTTAAAGAATAGGAATGGTGTTGATAGAAATTCAGCATTTTGCACCAAGAACAACTGCAGTCAATTTTTGGACAAAAGGAAAGATCTTGATAAAGATAAAAATGAATTAATTAAATTAAAGTTTTTTCTTTGGCCGAATTATCGATTAGAAGATTTAGCTTGTATGAATCGCTATTGGTTTGATACCAATAATGGCAGCCGTTTCAGTATGTTAAGGATACATATGTATCCGCGGTTGAAAAGTCGTTGATAGTACATTTTTCGTATATATGCTCTATCCTAGGGTATATGAAAGCAAACAGATTCACACATGACCTGTCTTACATCCCATCCGAATATAGATACTAAAACAAATAAGGTATCAATTAGACCTAGAAATCAATTAACAGAATCTTATTCATTTTAGGTCTAAATTATGTCCCTTTCTGAATGGAAAAATGTACCACCCTTTTGTATTCCTATACAAATTTAATTAAAATTAATAGCATTATTATTACTCATCGGTAAAATCCATATCTGTAAAAGGGGAAGAGGGGAAATTTTTTATGGTAAAAAATACACTCATTTCAGTTATTTCTGAAGAAGAAAACAGGGGGTCTGTTGAATTTCAAGTATTCCGTTTTACCAATAAGATACGAAGACTTACTTCACATTTGGAACTGCACAAAAAAGACTATTTATCTCAGAGAGGTTTGCGAAAAATTTTAGGAAAACGTCAACGACTGTTGGCTTATTTGGCAAAAAAAAATAGAGTACGTTATAAAGAATTAATTGGTCAGTTGAGTATTCGAGAGACAAAAACTCGTTAATTGGAAGAGTCATGTCACTTTAAGTACTTATTTTATTCGTTTAAATTTTGATAAACTTCTTTTCACTTTCAGTAATTCATGGAAGAATGAATCAGTAAAAAACTTATGACTGTACCAACTACAAGAAAAGACCTCATGATAGTCAATATGGGCCCTCACCACCCATCAATGCATGGTGTTCTTCGACTCATCGTTACTCTAGATGGTGAGGATGTTATTGACTGTGAACCGATATTGGGTTATTTACACAGAGGGATGGAGAAAATTGCGGAAAATCGAACAATTATACAATATTTGCCCTATGTAACACGTTGGGATTATTTAGCTACTATGTTCACAGAAGCAATAACCGTAAATGGGCCTGAACAATTAGGCAATATTCAAGTACCTAAAAGAGCTAGCTATATCCGAGTCATTATGTTGGAGTTGAGTCGGATAGCTTCCCATTTATTATGGCTTGGCCCCTTTATGGCAGATATTGGCGCACAGACCCCTTTCTTCTATATTTTTCGAGAAAGAGAATTGATATATGACCTATTCGAAGCTGCTACCGGTATGCGAATGATGCATAATTTTTTTCGTATCGGAGGAGTAGCTGCCGATCTACCTCATGGCTGGATAGATAAATGTTTGGATTTTTGCGATTACTTTTTAACAGGAGTTACTGAATATCAAAAGCTTATTACACGCAATCCTATTTTTTTAGAACGAGTTGAAGACGTAGGTATTATTGGTGGAGAAGAAGCACTAAATTGGGGTTTATCAGGACCAATGTTACGAGCTTCCGGAATACAATGGGATCTTCGTAAAGTTGATCATTATGAGTGTTATGACGAGTTTGATTGGGAGGTTCAATGGCAAAAAGAAGGGGATTCGTTAGCTCGTTATTTAGTACGAATCAGCGAAATGACAGAATCCATAAAAATTATACAACAGGCTCTGGAAGGAATTCCGGGGGGACCCTATGAGAATTTAGAAATCCGACGTTTTGATAGAGTAAAAGATCCCGAATGGAATGATTTTGAATATCGATTTATTAGTAAAAAAACGTCTCCGACCTTTGAATTGTCTAAACAAGAACTTTATGTGAGAGTCGAAGCCCCAAAAGGAGAATTGGGAATTTTTCTGATAGGAGATCAGAGTGTTTTTCCTTGGAGATGGAAAATTCGTCCACCGGGTTTTATCAATTTGCAAATTCTTCCTCAGTTAGTTAAAAGAATGAAATTGGCTGATATTATGACGATACTAGGTAGCATAGATATCATTATGGGAGAAGTTGATCGTTAAAATGATAATTGATAAAACCGAAATACAAGCTATTAATTCTTTTTCCAGATTGGAATCCTTAAAAGAGGTCTATGGGATCATATGGACGCTTGTCCCTATTTTTACTCTTGTATTAGGAATCACAATAGGTGTACTCGTGATTGTTTGGTTAGAACGAGAAATATCTGCAGGGATACAACAACGTATTGGACCTGAATACGCCGGCCCTTTAGGAATTCTTCAAGCTCTAGCAGATGGTACAA